TGGTAAGAAATCCCGGGACCTAGAAATTCATTTCGTACAACTGAACCTTTTCAAACTGTTTCTTTTTGAGAACCAAAAAAACTTGTGCCAAAATAACGGATGCGAAGAAGAACAAAAGGCCTTGGACGCGTAATGGATCCTGAAGCACTATTTCCGCATCCCCCTGACCAAAACCTCCAACATTAGGATTGCTTGTTAATGGTTGATCAAGCTTGATGGATTCCCCCTCTGAAACAAGAAGTTCTGGCCCAGGGGGTATAGTATCAATCACTTGGCGTCCATCCGATGCATCAACTATGGATATTTCATACCCACCTTTTTCTTTACGTAGTATTTTTCTTACTATACCTGTTGACGTAGCATTATAGACCGTATTGTTACTCTTGCTACCATCAGGATAGATCTGTCCTCTTCCTCGGTTTCCCCCTACATATATGGGATATTTTAAGAAATGAGCATCTTTCTTCGTAGCAGGATCAGGGGAAAGAATGGGAAAGACAATTTCACTATATTTCTTACCGGGAACAGGGCCTATCACAAGAATATTGTTTTTATCGGGACGATAACTCTGAAAAGATAGATTTCCTATCTTTTCTTTCAATTCAGGGGAAATACGGTCGGGCGGCGCTAATTCGAATCCCTCAGGCAAAATAAGAACAGCACCCACATTCAACCCTCCCTTTTTTCCATTAGCAAGAACTTGTTTCATTTGCATATCATAAGGAATTCGAAGAACTGCTTCAAATACAGTATCGGGAAGCACAGCTTGGGGAACTTCAATATCCACGGGCTTGCTAGCTAAATGGCAATTGGCACATACAATTCGTCCCGTTGCTTCTCGTGGGTTTTCATAACCCTGCTGCGCAAAAATGGGATATGCATTTGAAATGGATGTCCGAGTTATTACGTATATCATGATCGATACAGAAATCGATCGAGTCATCTGTTCCTTTACCCAAGAAAAAGTATTTCTATTTTCCATGTCCAATCGCGGATCCCTGAATTTCTACAATAAATTAGATAGGTAGCTAAATTAATTTAGTTCCCTATACGCGAGTTTGTTGTGATTCTACTGCAACAGTTATACTGGAATGATGAATACCTTAAGCAGGTAGAAATAGAAAGAAAGAATTTTGCTAAAATGGAAAAGGGCTTTCTTTCTAAAGAAAGATGCTAATTTGATTAATATCAGGAAATTGAATGAATTTATGCTTCACTAATTGAATGATAAATGACTACAAGCGAAGGAGATAGGCGGTTTAAACAAAAAAAGACCCAAAATTTCAAACATGTATCTAGAATTACTGGAAAACTACAAACAAAAATTGTGAAAATTAGCTCATTAGGAGCCCATCCAAGATCGTTGTAGACCCAACGAATTAGTAGTTCCCAACCGCGGGTGGAGTGAAATCCAACAAAAAAATCAGTAACTAAAAGAATAAAAAAAGCTTTTATTGAGTCATTTAAGTTATAGAAGAATTCCTGAACCCAAGAATTAAAAATGACAAGTTCCTCTTTACTCAGAAAAAAAGAACCACTTAGAATAGCTAAACAGATTATATTTGTCGAGAAATGCAAAATGATATGGAGATGATCCTCATTATCTATTTTGACCAATTGTATTATTTCCTTGTGTATTCCTATAGGAGGTTTTTGTACATGTGTCTTTAGTTTCTCTTTTATCATCTCGTCCAAGAGAGAAAGTTCTTCTAATTCTATGAATCTTTCTAGAATCCTTTTCTCTTGAATATCAGTTAAGAGAGTTTCGGATTGCCTGGTATTCCACCAATTCTTAATCCAAAGTTCCAGACATTTATTAAATGAGAAAGAGACCCCCCAGGGCAAAAGTACGATAAATACAAGATATAGTAAAGAAGGCAATGCTTTCTTTTTTTTCATTTTTGATCTGTAAATTGAGTTGTTAATGAACCCGCTTCATTCGCTGACTCTATTTCATTCCCGGACTCTATATGATATTTCTTTTTCTTTGAAGCAAAAACTCTATAGCAAGGTTTGATACCCTGTATCTATTCTTCTTTTTTATATATTCGTGGAATTTAATTGCATTGGGTTGTTTCTTAGATTTAGATGGAGTGGAATAGTGAAATAGAATAAAAAAAATTTCTCTTATCCGCATTTGTTCCTTCCTTTAGATAAATACTTAAAAATGCCCTTCCGATAACAAATCCAATTTCTAAGGGACTTCTTCCCCATGTTGAGAAAGCTTTTCTTCTTCCAATTCTTCTTCATTCAATTCAGTTCAAAAAAAAAATACATACAATTGGTACTCAAAATACTTCAATTGGTACGCGCAAGAAATAGGCCAATTCGGCAGCTTTTTGTTCAATTTCTCGTGGAGTAAAAAACTTCTCATCAGTACGAGTCAAGGGAATGACCCCCTGGCCCCGGATTTCCATATAAAGGATACGACGAGGATAAAGACCCTCTTTAACCTGAATTCTAATTGATTGGATATCGCGCATAAGGAATTGAAGGAAGACGCGGCGTTTTATTCCAGGGAATCCCCAACGAAAAATGCGCACTATTCCCTCTTTTCTATCGAATCGGTCATAACCACTACCTACATTCCACAAAATAGTACACCACAAGTAGGAGCTAATGAATAGGCCTGCAATTCCGTAGAAAGACATCACGATCCCCTGTGGAAAAAAAAGAATTTGTTGAGATGGAAGTATAGATATAATATTCTTACCAAGATAACTGGAAGCCCCAACCGATAAGAATCCTAGTGAACCTAGAAAAAGAATACAGGCCCAGAAAAAATTACCCCTTTTTCGAGAACCTTTTAGAAGTTCTACCCATACATGTTCTGATCGCCAATTCATATTAGATATACTAAATCCAGCAGTGGTCTATTGAAATTGAGAGAATAAGCTAAATAATTTTGACTTTACTTTTTTTTATTCTGAAATCGTCTTCAGCAATTAGTACTCCTGTGAAATAATAGGTTAGATACATTGACTTTCTATTCAAAAAATATTTGTTGATTTAATTAAAAAAAAACTCGCTATACCCGGCTCCGCGTATTCGTGCATTTATGCTCGTAGCCTATATCTGCATCCATCCCACAGCCGTTTTTATCCGCATTCATAGCTGTTTTTCATTTGTGTGTAGAAAGAGCCACATATCCTACCATATTATATTACTTACACTAAAAATACTAGACAATCTTATTTTTCTGCACATAAAGAAATAAAGAAGTCATTGCAATTGCCGGAAATACTAAGCCTACTAAAGGCACGAAAATAGAAGGTAAGTTTAAATCCGTCATAGAATAGGTGTCTCAATTCAAATTTACTATTTCTATCTATTCAAAAAATATCTTAAGATTCTTATGATATAATTAAGTATATCTATTATAAGGAATATTGACTATTGTATTTTTGAGTTTGCAAAAAAAAATATTTTGTAAAAAAAGGAATGGATAATAAAATAAGCAAACTGCCAAAAAGGAGAACTAATTAAAAAGATTTGATTTTTCTTTTCCCATCCTCATGGCCTTTCTATCCTTCTAATCGAATTTAAAATTCGATTCAAAAGAAAGCGACTAGAATTTACTTCCTGCATACATACTCCTCTAGAAGAGCATACAATAATGCGTGGTAAAGGCAGAAAATATAGAATCCTAGTATATTCAATAAAAATCAAAGGTAAAATTCTCTTACCTAAGATCCCATACTATACTACCCTCTTAGACTTTTTAAGGCGATATACCACCAAAAAAGGGTATAAAAATGTCGGGTGGAGTTAGCTTTTCGAGGAAGACCCATCCCGTGCAGCGAAGTCGTCCTGTTATGTTAGTAAGACACCGCGGAAGAATGGTTTATAGAAGAATATTATTCCGAATATTCCTTTGGACGTGTATAGTGAGTAGCATTGCGATTCCGAATGCTTTTTCTTTTTTTTATTTATGAATAAAAAAAATTCATTGTATCGTGGGGTCGGAGGTTTGGTCCGGAAAAATTCGGAACAAAATGTCTACCCCATTGAAGTTTATAGCGATGGATTTCCACGAAAGTATAATTGTTCCCATCAGAATCCTATTGAACGTCTCTACGATGGATCCAGGTTCTGTGTCCAATCCCAAATCAAGGATTTATCGCTCTTGATCGGAGTCATAAACTAAAACTACCTTATTTCTCAAGGTTATAGAAAACTTCCTTATCTAGTTATAGCATTTTGAAAAAAAAAAAATGCTTCTTTTATTACACACAGTTCGAGTCACTTGTTGACTCACGATTACAACTGTTAAAAGTTTCAAATGTCCTCTTTTTTGCAAGAGAGTCTTATAAAATAAAAGGGTATAACTTCAAAACTATGTCTTTTTTCATTCATTCTCCTTTAGTTTTTTTCTCTATCTAGAAGTGGAATAGAATAACCTGGTTGAAGGGTAATGATCATACGTCTGTAATGCATTATATGTCCCAGAATAGGTCCTATTCTTCTACCCTTTCCAGGTAGTCGATGGCTATTCACAGCTACTACCTTAACACCAAAGAAGAGTTCGACCCAATGCTTGATTTCTGTCTTAGTGAATCCCGATTCGACATTAAAAGTATATTGATTCTTTCCCAATAAACGAAGACTTTTTTCTGTAAATACTGCGTATTTAATTCCATTATCATATGATAATATTTGAATTTGATTTGTATTTCTTTATTGTATTATACCTTTATATATTCTAGATATATAGAATAGACTAATCTCGATTTGTCAAGTCTCATAATCGTATTATGATCCTTTTTTATTCGGCTCAATCTTTTTTTTTCTAAAAAAGATTGAGCCGAGTTTAATTGCAATCAATTAGACGAATAAAGAAGAATTACTGCATTTCGTAACTTATTTTTTCTTTTTTTATTTCGTTTATTTTTTATTTATACCTTCTTTATATTTAGTTTTATCTAGTTATCAATAGTATCTACTGGCTCGAACTCGAATTTGATCGCTTTCCATACTTCACAAGCCGCGGCTAGTTCAGGACTCCATTTGCAAGCTGCTCGGATAATTTCATTACCTTCACGAGCAAGATCGCGCCCTTCGTTACGAGCTTGTACACAAGCTTCTAAAGCCACTCGATTAGCTGCTGCACCAGGTGCATTTCCCCAAGGATGTCCTAAAGTTCCTCCACCAAATTGTAATACAGAATCATCCCCAAAGATTTCAGTAAGAGCTGGCATATGCCAAACATGAATACCACCTGAAGCTACCGGTATAACACCTGGCATGGATACCCAGTCCTGGGTGAAAAAGATACCGCGAGCACGATCTTTTTCAATAAAATCATCGCGCAATAAATCAACAAAACCTAAAGTCATTTCGCGTTCCCCTTCTAGCTTACCTACTACTGTACCGGAGTGGATATGATCTCCCCCAGACATACGCAATGCTTTAGCTAATACACGGAAATGCATACCATGATTTTTCTGTCTATCAATAACTGCATGCATTGCACGGTGAATGTGAAGAAGTAGGCCATTGTCGCGGCAATAATGAGCCAAACTAGTATTTGCGGTGAATCCCCCAGTTATGTAGTCATGCATTACAATAGGAACCCCTAATTCTCTCGCAAATACAGCTCTCTTAATCATTTCTTCACATGTACCTGCAGTCGCATTCAAGTAATGCCCCTTAATTTCACCGGTTTCGGCCTGTGCTTTATAAATAGCTTCGGCACAAAAGACAAAACGGTCTCTCCAACGCATAAATGGTTGTGAGTTTACGTTTTCATCATCTTTGGTAAAATCAAGTCCACCACGTAGACACTCATAACACGCTCTACCGTAATTTTTTGCGGATAATCCCAATTTTGGTTTAATAGTACATCCCAATAAAGGACGACCATACTTGTTCAACTTATCTCTTTCAACTTGGATACCATGAGGCGGACCTTGGAAAGTTTTTGTATAAGCAGGGGGAATTCGTAGATCCTCCAGACGTAGAGCACGTAGGGCTTTGAAACCAAATACGTTACCCACAATGGAAGTAAACATGTTAGTAACGGAACCCTCTTCAAATAGGTCTAATGGATAAGCTACATAACAGATCCATTGGTTGTCTTCCCCAGCAACAGGCTCGATGTGATAGCATCGTCCTTTGTAACGATCAAGACTGGTAAGTCCATCAGTCCAAACAGTTGTCCATGTACCAGTAGAAGATTCGGCAGCTACTGCAGCCCCTGCTTCTTCCGGCGGAACCCCAGGTTGAGGAGTTACTCGGAATGCTGCCAATATATCAGTATCCTTGGTTTCATACTCCGGGGTGTAGTAAGTCAATTTATAATCTTTAACACCAGCTTGAAATCCAACACTTGCTTTAGTTTCTGTTTGTGGTGACATAAGTCCCTCCCTACAACTCTTGAATTAAGAATTCTCACAATAACAGGGTCTACTCGATGTGAATTAGACGTCAATGCAACTTTAGCAAAAATTCCGTAAAACAAAAAGGATATTCAATTAATATAATATCAACTCATTAAAGAAAATTGAGGGCATACTTAAATTAATGAATATTTTGCATTCATATATAATGTGTACACCCTGTGTATTTTCTATCCTATAGGAATTCCACTATAGGAATTCTATAGGAATTGAGTTGTTGTTATTGTAAGTTAACACGGTTCATTATTAAACCATGGATTTGATTTACCAAATCCTTCATTATTGTATACTCTTTGATAGATATAGCGCAACCCAAATCAATCCCTAATCCTTATTTTACAAGTTCTTAATGGGCCCTTTTCTTATTTTGAATGTAAATACCTAACTAAATACTAAGAAAATTCTCTGTTGACAGCAATCTATGCTTCACAGTAGTATATATTTTGTATATCGAAGTCCTAGATAGGAAAGTAGAGTAGGCACAGATGCTCCACAAAAGGCAAAATGTATATGAAAATAAGATTGATTGAACTTTGCAACGGACTCATTTCATGAGTAAACGATTGAATGGGATTCGCTTGGGCAACGAAATAAAGTCCCAGTCTCCTTTTTTCTCTTATTGAATTAACTAATTCATTTCCTTTTTACTTTTGGATTTTTGGATATTTTTTTGGATTTGATTTGGCATTATTCAACAAGAAAAAAAGAAAAATTTCGACAAATTATTTTTTTTATTATGTGATAATTATGAGTACCAATCCTACTACTTCTCGTCCCGGGGTTTCCACAATTGATGAAAAAAGTGCAGGTCGTATCGATCAAATTATTGGACCCGTGCTGGATGTCACTTTTCCCCCAGGCAAGTTACCTTATATTTATAACGCTTTGGTAGTCCAGAGTAGAGACACTTCCGATAAGCAAATTAATGTGACTTGTGAGGTACAACAATTATTAGGAAATAATCGAGTTAGAGCTGTAGCTATGAGTGCTACAGACGGGTTGATGAGAGGAATGGAAGTGATTGACACGGGAGCTCCTCTCAGTGTTCCGGTCGGTGGAGCTACTCTCGGACGAATTTTCAACGTTCTTGGGGAGCCTGTTGACAATTTGGGTCCTGTAGATAGTAGTGCGACGTTCCCTATTCATAGATCTGCGCCTGCCTTTATCGAGTTAGATACGAAATTATCCATCTTTGAAACAGGTATTAAGGTCGTCGATCTTTTAGCTCCTTATCGACGTGGAGGAAAAATAGGACTCTTTGGGGGGGCTGGAGTAGGTAAAACAGTACTCATCATGGAATTAATCAATAACATTGCTAAAGCTCATGGGGGCGTATCCGTATTTGGTGGAGTAGGAGAACGAACTCGTGAAGGAAATGATCTTTATATGGAAATGAAGGAATCCGGAGTAATTAATGAAAAAAATATTGAGGAATCAAAGGTAGCTCTAGTCTATGGCCAAATGAATGAACCGCCGGGAGCTCGTATGAGAGTTGGTTTAACTGCCCTAACTATGGCAGAATATTTTCGAGATGTTAATAAGCAAGACGTGCTTTTATTCATCGATAATATCTTTCGTTTTGTTCAAGCAGGATCGGAGGTATCCGCTTTATTAGGGAGAATGCCCTCTGCAGTGGGTTATCAACCTACTCTTAGTACAGAAATGGGTTCTTTGCAAGAAAGAATTGCTTCTACTAAAAAGGGATCTATAACTTCGATTCAAGCAGTTTATGTACCCGCGGACGATTTGACCGACCCTGCTCCTGCGACAACATTTGCACATTTGGATGCTACTACCGTACTTTCCAGAGGATTAGCTTCCAAGGGTATTTATCCAGCAGTAGATCCTTTAGATTCAACCTCAACTATGTTACAGCCTCGGATCGTTGGCAACGAACATTATGAAACTGCGCAAAGAGTTAAGGAAACTTTACAACGTTACAAAGAACTTCAGGACATTATCGCTATTCTTGGGTTGGATGAATTATCAGAAGAGGATCGTTTAACTGTAGCAAGAGCAAGAAAAATAGAGCGTTTCTTATCACAACCGTTCTTTGTGGCAGAAGTTTTTACCGGTTCTCCAGGAAAGTATGTTGGTCTTGCAGAAACTATTAGGGGATTTCAACTAATCCTTTCCGGAGAATTAGACGGCCTACCTGAACAAGCTTTTTATTTGGTGGGTAACATCGATGAAGCTAGCACGAAAGCTATAACCTTAGAAGAGGAGAACAAATCGAAGAAATGAAATTAAATCTTTATGTACTGACTCCTAAACGAATTATTTGGGATTGTGAAGTGAAAGAAATCATTTTATCCACTAATAGTGGCCAAATTGGCGTATTACCAAACCACGCCCCCATTAACACAGCAGTAGATATGGGTCCTTTGAGAATACGCCTCCTCAACGACCAATGGTTAACGGCGGTTCTGTGGAGCGGTTTTGCGAGAATAGTTAATAATGAGATCATAATTTTAGGAAATGATGCGGAACTGGGTAGTGATATTGATCCGAAAGAAGCTCAACAGGCACTTGAAATAGCCGAAGCTAACTTGAGTAAAGCTGAGGGTACGAAAGAATTAGTTGAAGCAAAGCTAGCTCTCAGACGAGCTAGGGTACGAATCGAGGCTGTCAATTGGATTCCCCCCTCCAATTGAAGACAATCCAAGGGTTTATAGTTGATACAAAGAAAAAGGGAAGAGGGGTAGAAAAAGTTATTAGATAGCGAAGCGAAGTAAGTCCAATGCTATCTAGTAATTTTTCTACCTACTTACCTACTATTGGATTTGAACCAATGACTCCCGCCGTATGAAAGCAATACTCTAACCACTGAGTTAAGTAGGCAATTTATCACCACAAAGGAAGACTCATTACTTCGATCGATTATATATGGAATCACTTTTCTAAGCAATACCGCTTCGTTATTGGTCTGTTATATACTAAAAAAGATACAGATAAAAAGGATATCCTCTGGCATTAGAGAATATTCATCTTGACAAGAAATTATCTATATGTTAAGATATCTCTGATAAGGGCTATAGCTCAGTTCGGTAGAGCAACTCGTTTACACGTGCGCCAATGCTTTTCAAAGGAGCTTATTATGCAATGAACATAATTGATCTTATTGCAAAATCAATGTCTTACTTCATAGATTCGAGAGAATAGGAGAACAGTAGCCTGACAAATAGTCGGTTCAGTCGGATTCAGGTACCAATTCAGGTGCCTAATCAAATGGAACCCTTATGGATTTGCTAGTTGATAAGGTAAATATCCAGCCCACTAAATGCTAGGCAGAATGAGGATAAGGGCCTCCAAAAAATTTCTTCTCGTTCTATGAACTTTAAGGTGTATGAAGTCTCATAGTTAACTCTTGCAGTGGAACGATAGAGACTCCATTTCACTTAGGTTGATTTAATTTAGGCCGGAGGCAAACCTAAGTCAAGGTAATCCTCCTTTGAAACACTTTGGTATTGCTCCTAGATAGATCATAATACAAATAATCAATCAGAGCACAGGGAGCCATCTCATTATCTTTCCGTAAAGAAAAACTATGGTGGACTAACTGATTTTGAAATCAGGTTATGAAAGAGCCCAATGCAAAAAAA